CTTGCTTGGACAATTCAAAAGTAGGAGAAGGTTTTTTACTAATAAATCGATATTCAAAATCATTCCATTCAGGATCTTTTATTCTATCAAAGCGTCGGCTTTCTAAATTCTCATAGGGTCCCCCTGGAATTCCTTCCAGAGCCTGCTGGATAATTTTTATAGATTCTGTCATTTCGCCAATTCGTACTAAATACCGAGCTAATGAATCCCCCTCTTTTTGCCATTGAATCTCCCAATCAAATTCCTCGTAACACTCATAACGATCAACTTTACGAAGATCCCATTGTATTCCGGAAGCTCGTAGCGTTGGTCCCGATAAACCCCAGTTTAGTGCCTCTTCTCCGCCAATAATGCCTACGCCCTCAACCCGTTCTAAAAAAATAGGATTTCGTGTAATAAGCTTTTGATATTCAGCAACCCCGGTTAAAAAATAATCGCAAAAATCCAAACATTTATCTATCCAGCCATGAGGTAGATCAGCAGCGACTCCCCCAATACGAAAAAAATTATGCATCATGCGCATGCCGGTAGCCGCTTCAAATAGGTCATATATCAATTCTCGTTCTCGAAAAATATAGAAGAAAGGAGTCTGCGCCCCAATATCTGCCATAAAAGGACCAAGCCATAACAAATGGGAAGCGACACGACTCAACTCCAACATAATAGCTCTGATATAGCTAGCCCTTTTAGGTACTTGAATATTCCCTAGCTGTTCGGGCCCGTTTACGGTTATTGCTTCTGTGAACATAGTAGCTAAATAATCCCAACGTGTTACATAAGGCAAATATTGTATAATTGTTCGATTTTCCGCAATTTTCTCCATCCCTCTATGTAAATAACCCAATACTGGTTCACAGTTAATAACATCTTCACCATCGAGAGTAACGATCAGTCGAAGAACACCATGCATTGATGGGTGGTGAGGGCCCATATTGACTATCATGAGGTCTTTTCTTGTAGTTGGTGGAATCATAAGTTTTTCTCGAGTCATTCTTCCATGCATTGCTGAAAGTAAAAAGAAAGAAGTTCATCAAAATTTAAACGACTAAGCTCAAACGGTCTCACGCTTCAAATTAACGAGTTTTTATCTCTCGAATATCCAACTCCCCAATTAATTCTTTATAGCGCCCCCTATTTATTTTTGACAAATAGGCCAGCAGTCGTTGACGTTTTCCCAAAATTTTTCGCAAACCTCGCTGAGATGAAAAGTCTTTTTTGTGCAATTCCAAATGTGAAGTGAGTTTCCTTATTTTAGTGGTGAAACTGAAGACTTGAAATTCAACAGACCCCCTGGTTTCTTTGTTTTCTTTTTGAGAAATAACCGAAATCGATGAATTTTTGACCATAAAAAAACGCCCCTTGCCCTTTTTAAAGATATGGATTTTACCAATCAGTAATAATAATGCCATTAATTTGAATGTGGTATATACAAGAATCTAATCAAAATTTCTTTATGAACTCCTAATTTCTTGAATTCAAATCAATCAATCCAATTTTGAATTGGTTTTCTATAGGAATAGAAAAGGTTGGTACATTTTTGGATCTAAGAATTTAGACCTAAAATAAAGAAGGTTCCGTTGATTCATTTCGAGATCGAATTCAGACATTATTCATTTGATATTGGATACTAGAATGAAATGTGAGATAAGACATCTGATCTGTGTATTTGTTTGCTTTCATATACCCTATTATATATAGGGTTATAGGATATACATAAAAGTGTATTATCAAAAAATTTTCAATCGTGGATACATCTGTATCCTTAACATACCGAAACGGCTGCCATTATTGGTATCAAACCAATAACGATTCATACAAGCTAAATCTTCTAATCGATAATTAGGCCAAAGAAAGAGCTTTAATTTCATTAATTGATTTTTATCTCTATCAAGATGGTTATTGTCATGTAAAACTTGGCTGCTGTTTTTTACGTTCCAAAATACCGGATTTGGATCTATATAATTTCTCTTTTTTGAATTGAAACAAATTAGAATTCTCAATTTTCTACGACGTCTAAAGGATAAAATATTTTCGGGAACAAGTAAATCAAAATTATTGTTAGAAGCATGTCCTTGCTCTTGGTATTTTTGATGCTTATTCTTATGAACCAACGAAATACCCACGGTTTGATACATAATAAATTGCCCGTCTTTTTGTTCAGACAGACGAATGGGTTCTAGAATCAATACTCCCTTCTTCATAAATTCTGAAAGAGTTAAATTATTATTAATCATCATTATATCCAAACTCATTTGTTTCTTTTGAATCGAGGATATAGTAATTTTTGTTGAATCTATCAGTTTACGCAGGAGACAATATACATTGATATTATTGATCATTCTTTCATTCAAAGTCTCATCCCATCGCAATTGAAAAAGCAAATAACGTTTCATGAACAAACGGAGTTCTGCTTTCGTGTATTGTTTTTTATTTTTCCCTTTTTTCATGTTCGATCTTGCATAATTTTCTTCAATATCTTTTTGGGGTGAGAGAACGGATCTCCGCTCTCCTCGACTTGTTGGTTCTTTTTCTTCTTGATTTCGATGCTTTTTATTTGATGCTATCAAAAAATTGCCCTTTTCGTTGATCTTTTTATTTGCACTTCTATTTAAATTTAAAAGAAGTAATTTGCTTGGTATAAACCAAGGTTTCATTTTATATGTCTTATAAATTAACAAAAATTCTGGGAAGAACCAAAGTTCCAGATTGGATATGGGATGCTTTAGCATTTTTTCATTCATTCCCATCCAATCGTAAAACCCCTTGTGAGAGTTTGGTAAATTGATCTCTGGGATCTTAAGATAAAAAAAATCTTTTTTAGAAATTATTTGAGAATTTTTAGTACGAATTTGAGTATTTTGATTCCTATTGGTACCGATTATGATCCAGGCCTCAATATCGACTTTTTGTATAAGATCAAATTGAAAAATTTTCCAATCAAAATATTTTCTATCGGCCGGTTTTTCCATATGGATCTTTCCTAGATCATTTTTAATAGGGATGTTCCTCAGCATATCAAAAAAGTTTTTTTTAGGCGTGTTATAATAAATTTCTCGGTTCGTATTTCCTTGAAGGGGAGATCCATAAAAAAAGCATTCCGTTTTCTTTTCATAATGAATAAATTTATATGATAAAAGATCAGATCGATAGTATTTTAGAAAATTATCTTTTTGATTAGATAATGAATATACTTCAAATTTTTTTTGTTTTTTGGAATTCATTAATGGATTTTTTTCATATGAATGCCGTTTGCTAAAATTTGCCTTTTTAGCTATACGATGCTGACGAAATGTATTTCGCCATTTTTCTGGTATTAATCTAGACCATCCAATCTGAGATAAATGGTATTGATAATGTCCTCTTAACCAGCTTTTCCATGGATTCATTTCATAACTCGGAAGTTTGTTATCTGCTGATTTCGAATCAAGCATTCCTTGTGTTTCAAAAGAATCCTTTATTTTAGCCTTAAGGAAAAAGGGGATTCGTTGATCTTGAACAACAAATCTTAACGAGTTAATAACTTGGATTTTTCCTAATTTATAAAATACATATGGTTGTGGCACGTAGGATAAGTCATAAAAAATATGTGAATTTGCTTTAATATTACTAATATTCTCAAGTTCCTTTCTTAGAATTATACTCGAAATAGACGGAATTGTAGTTTTCTTTTTTTTATTAATTCTTTCTTGTTTTCTTTCATTATTGTAAATGGATTTATCAATAATTTTTTTTGTTAATTTAAGAAAAAGTTTTGTATTTATTCTGGTAATATTAATGATATATAAAAATATATCCGTGTATATTTTTTCAATGAAAAATTTTACAAAAGGGGATAATTTACAGATTAATCGAGCATTTCTTCTTTTTAACATTTGCTGTTTTTCTAATTTTTTAGCATTATAACTTGTAGGACTAAGATTATTTATTCTTGGAGTTACTTTTTTTTTCTCTTTTGTGATTCTTTCTATTTGATTTCGAATTGTACTTGTTCTATCAGCCAGATCCTTCATTTTTTTTTCTGTCAACGAAGAGTTTGTCCAACTCGGAGATGCAATTTGAATTTGACTAAATGATTCACGAATCATTTGATTGTTTATTATGAAATCTTTTTCTTCTTTAATTTCGCTTGATTTATCGACTCCGACTTCTCTTAATCTAACTAATAGAATTGGATTTACTTTTGAAAGTTCTTTTATTATTCTTTTTCTAAAAAAAACACTTTTGATAACCCATTTTTTTGTTTCTTTTGAAACTTTTCGAAGTAATTTTGTTTTTACTTTGAAAACTTTTAGAACTCGAAAATACTTCTTTTTAAATTTTCCAATTTTTTTTGCGAATTCCTTTAAAATGGGTCTAATTTTAATAAAGGAAGGTTTTTTTCGGGGTGAACAAAAGGGGAGTTCCGTTTCCATTCCCCAAACTGTTAAAAAACAATAATCACCTTTTTCTTTTGTCTTTTTCATTAGATCTTTCTGAGAGGATCGTAGTTTCGATTTGTGCGAAGGTTTCAGACAGAAAGGAAATACGATTTTTATTTGAATACCTTCTGTCAACCAATTTTTTGGAAATTCGGTTTCGGATAATGGAATACCATTATAGGTGCATTTAATATAGATCTCTTTATTCCATTCTTGGAAATCCTCAGACCATTCAGGACGTTGCAATAGGAATATACGTCCAACATTTTTGGCAATTATCAATGAAGGGAATAGAATATATTTTCTAAAAATAGATTGAGTTAGTAACACGCAACCTCTTATTCCTTGCGCAAATGGAATACGATTCCAATCCTCTGCGACTTTTATTCGTGCTTTTTCCTTTCTTTTGTTGTTTTCTTGTTTTTCTTCTCTTTTTGTTTGTTCTTTTGTATACTCTACAATTTTGAATGCTTCCCCTTTATCCAACCCATTTTTAAAAATTAGTTTAATCAACCCGGAAATATTAAAATAAAAGAGAGGGGACTTTTGTCGTCTCTCCAAAAAAAGGGGGGACTTCGCATT